AATTTCATTCCAATCAAATGATCCGCGGCTGCCAATATATCTCGCGGTAACAAAAATGTATTGTTATGAGGTATATCAAGATTCAGTCTCTGGTTCATATTTAGTCGACCAATCCTTCCTAATTCACATCTTTGTTGAAAAAATTTCTTTTGTAATTCCTTACATAAGGATTCAGAAAATACTGGACCTCCGCCTACACAAGTAAATTGTTGATAAAACTCCAAAATGGCATTTTCCCTTGACCCAATTTTTTTTTTTTCCTTATCGCTCAGGAAAGACAAGAAAATCTCGGGGTAGCACACATTCTCTAGAATTTCTCTTAGATTCAAACCCATAGCTGATGATAGAACTAAAATAGATATTTTCTGTTTCCTACTCACACGAGCCCATATCCTTGCTTTTTTATCAATCTCTAATTCTACTCTTCCCCCCCAATCTGATATTATAGTGCCGGTATAGACCGAAATTCCGTTATGGTTCAATTCTGACCGGTAATAGATACCAGGACTTTGCAATATTTGATTGATCACAATTCTGTATATTCCATTTACTATAGAAGTTCCCAGGGAATTCATTAGAGGAATGTTTCCAATAAAAATTGTTTGTTCTTGCATATCCCTACTGTTTTTCCAAATTAATCCCCCGGATACATATAATTCAGAAGAATATGTAAGTGATTCATATACAGCATCTCTTTCTTTTATCGATGGTTCTACTAATTGATATGTTTCCACAAATAATTGAAATTCAATTTCTTGATCTCTATCTTCAATTTTTGGAAACTTATAAAGTTCTTCTGCTAAGCCCTGATCAATGAACCTACAAAATCCTTCAAATTGTATCTGATTAAATCCAGGTATTGTAGACATTCCCCCATTTCCATCCCCAAGCATTTTAAATTTCCCATTTATTGAAAAAAAAAATCCCATTATTGGATCGTTTTTCATCCAATTATATGGATCGATCAGCACTGATGGAATTGCTATTCTGTTTACAGAATCACATAAAATTTTATCTAACTCCATATATGAATATGGAATGTCTGAAATACGTATGAACGGAGGAATAAAGAGAATTTTGATTTTCTACTCAAATTGGAATTTGCAACAGATACAACTGGAAAAGAATTGAGAAATTCCACTTAACTTAGACTTATGGAATTTTATATAGAATAACAAAAAGTGATTCAATTTCTACTATTATTTATGATATTACATATTCCAATACAAGATATTACATATTCCAATACAAGTGAAATAAATAATTCGGGATTTGATCTCTTCGATGAGATAAAAACCCAATAGTTAGAAACAATATAAAGTTGTTTTTTTAGCACTTAGCTTTTTTCCTTTTTTTCGTGGATTTCCTTGTTCAGTTCAAAAAAAAAAAAAAGGATTCGCACCGAACAGACGAGATATTTTTTTTTATCTATTTTTTTTTTATTTTAATAGAGTTTGTTGAAGCGCAGACGAAAGCTTTATTAAGCATACGCGGATAGAACTATAGCTATCTATATATATGTCTTTCCTTTTATTGCGGGTCTATTCTGTACAGCGCATGGCGTGCTCTATCAAAATATCGATTTTCTATAGGAATCATAAACAGATAAGATATCTGATTAGAGGTATACGTGTAATAATTTATGTTCTGGGGTTTACATATACTCATAATTGTTGTTATAATTGAAATGGAGAAGGCTTTTTTTTATTGAAAAGAATCAATACTAGATAGTTAGATATCCATTTTTATTTTCTTATATCATTCGGGAAATACAATTTTAGATTCAAATTTAGATTCAAATTCGAGAATCGTTCATGAATTTTCAGTCAATAGTTAACGGTTCCAATTTGTCCTGAATTTCGGCTTTTGTGACTGAAAATTCACATTTTGTTTTTCCTTTCAATAGAAAGGAGAAAGAATTCAGATAGTGCGTGTTTTGACATTTGACATACTATACAAAATTAATCAAAGAGATAGATCCAATCCAAAAAAGGAAGGATTTCTTTTAGGAAAGGGATTCAGATTAAGAAAAATGGGATTCAAGATACAAGTACAAAAGTACAAAAAAAATACAAAAGTACAAAAAAAAAGAAGTTTAGTAATAAAAAAAGGGGGGGGTATTTTCGTCTATTTTTTATTTCTATTGCCTTGGCGACATGGCCGAGTGGTAAGGCGGGGGACTGCAAATCCTTTTTCCCCAGTTCAAATCCGGGTGTCGCCTGATCAACAAAAGACGCGAAATACCTTATTCTGTTTTGCTGATATATTGTCCCCAATAGAAACAGCGGAGGAAAAAGACTCGTGATATTGATATTTCCAAGAGCACTGCTGCTTATTTTGTTTGCGCTTAATCTTTCCCGATTCTACTAGCAATCATACAAGAACTTCTTATAATTAATTGGTTCTAATTAATTGAATTGGATTTTTTGGATTGTTTCATCAATGGTATTGGACAAAATCTTTTTTTTTTTTTTTACTCTGCACCAGCGATACTAATATTATTATTAGTGACTAATATTATTATTAGTGACTATTATTAGTGAAAAATAATGGAAAAAAGTGAACAATACTAGCAAAATTTCTTCATATTCATAGAGATAGGGGACATAATTCACATGGATATAGTAAGTCTCGCTTGGGCTGCTTTGATGGTAGTCTTTACATTTTCCCTTTCACTCGTAGTATGGGGAAGAAGTGGACTCTAGGGATACTACTAATTGAGTTGAGAAATGAAACTCTATAAATTCTTTTATAGATCGTTCTGCAAAGACTTTTTAATTTAACTATTTTAAATTGAACTATTTATATTGAAATTGAATTCAATAATTGAATTCAATTTCAAAATTCTATTCGATTCGAGTGGAGTAATTTATTCTATGAATAATATTTGAATAATACTCTTTTAATCATAATCAAATAAATATTTTAATGATTCCAGTGTTCATATTTCAAAAGTAAAAAGAATACAAATGATAGGAAAGTTATTCCAACCGAATTCTTCCTAAATTCTTTATTATGATAAACCGGCTCTTATCAGAGTTATATATGGACAATAAGGAGCAGCGGAACCTTTTTTACTTTTTATTTGTTTGCCTTTTTCCGGTTCAAAGACAAAAGAAAGTAGTTCTTTTTTTAGTTATTTAAAAGTTATTAAATTAAGTGATTTTCTACGGGAAATAAAATAGACATAGTGATTCTCTAACGGGATATTCCGCATACTAAGATATTTTCTTGGAGAAGTCACATATTGCGTACTTAGTACTTAGTTTAGTATTTTTTTTTATTATTTTCGTTTTATAAATTCGATTTATGCTATACTTTATTGACTTGACTCATTTCATATTATGATTCAAAGATTTAAAATCGGCGGGGTTTACTAATCCTTTTCTTTTCGTCGAAATCTGAAAAAGTTTTTATAAAACTCCTTTCCTTGGATGTGTTCAATTAATTACTTCTTTGGAATGCTAAAAAAAGATTTCTTGATTTTCTTTTAGTTTATTAATACATACCCCAACTATTCTTTTTTTTTTTTTCTTTTCATTGATTTGATTATTTCAATGGATTCTGGGATTCATATTGAAAATAATCAGAAATCCAGGAATTGGAATCATAAGAGTAAGAGGCGCCTTTCAACTATTCCAGATTAATTGGAACCAACACAAATCAAACATATGAAGAAAAGAAATCAAATTTGAACCTTATGTACATTCCATATAGCTTATGTACATTCCATATAGATAATTAATATCTATTGTCTATATATCTATCTATATATGAATATGAAGATGACATTCTAGATTGATCCATATTAAGCCCAGATCTTTCTACAGTACAACTTTATATACTAGAATAACAAAAATAGATAGTATGGTAGTAAATATATTACTTTCTACCATACTATCGGATCTCATAGAATCCTGCTGATTCTAGTTCGCTCATTTCAGCTAAAACGCAAAATTGGAATTCTTTTCATTTTATTTCGTTAATTCTTGATATTGATAAGAACTAAGAAGTCAAGTTTCATTCAAATTAATCACTTTGACTAACAGTTTTTACATATATTATAAGTAAAAAAGCAGTAGGAACTAGAATGAACAGTGCAGTAGCAATAAATGCGAGAATATTTACTTCCATAATCTCATCGTTTCGTTTTTCTTTACTTCACAATAATTCGGGATTTAATCCCATAAGAGATGAGAAATCTTTCGCCTCTAAATTCAATGGGATGAATTCCATCTCGATGATATCGAATCAGATCAATATCATGAATAACAATATCTGAACTCTCAAATCGATTTATCGTCGAGAATTGAATAGTATAACATAGAAAGATCATTTATTCATACCAAATCCAAAAATGGATTCCTGATCCAATCGAAAATTTCCTTACTTTGTTACTTTATTTATCATTCTTTTCCATTCTTTCTTTTCTATAAAACTATCTCCTTCCTTGTACAATCATCTGACTAAGTATCATCTAATCGTCTTTAAACTTACATAAGTTACAAACAAAACAAAAACAAACCCAAACAAACAATAGAAGCGAAATGGGAAAGGGGGAGTTATGTTCTAAACTCCTTTTTTGAATGATCTAATCTTATTGGATTGGAAAACAAAAAAAAAAGTGTGATAAAGATAAGTCCTAGTACAGTATAAAAAAAATCGAATATTCTACCAAATTCACTTTTTTTTTTAGAGTTTGTTTTTTCTTCGGCATAAACCCTTAAAAAAGATTATCCATTCCCTCTCTCTCTAAGAGAGGCAGAGTCCTTATTTGATTTTTATTTTATTAATATACTCTTTACTTGATTGAATTAGGAATGGGAGCCATATAATATATCAAAACTTCAGTGTACAATTTGAATGAGATAGATTGTTTCAAATAATTGAGGTTACACAAAATCGGAGCGAAAAAAGAAGAGACTTTTCCGATTAAAAGGATTTTATCAAAGAAATTAAAGTCATTTTGTATCGTACAAATAAGAATTCTATTTGTGTATGTGCTACCGGGAAAGATAGGGTACTCGATTCGATTTCATTATACGGATCGGGAGGAATCGAAAAGGCCAAATTCAGTGAGGTCTCTCTTAGAATCCTGAATATGACGCTACCAATAATTGTACTAATCCACATGTGTCTTTATCCATCTCCATCGATACTAGTTGAAGAAATGAAAATGACCATATTTGTATTTGCTTTGATGAAAAACGAAAATAAAGAAAATAAATATATAAATATAAAATCTATAAATAATATAAAATAATAATAAGGATCCCCTTTGGGAACGAAATTCTGCTATTTGTACCCCTTTTACAGAAAATGAAGAGATGAATTGATGTATTTTTTTTTATTGGATTATTGTTTATTGGATTTGTCGGGACTGACGGGGCTCGAACCCGCAGCTTCCGCCTTGACAGGGCGGTGCTCTGACCAATTGAACTACAATCCCAGGGAAACGAAATACAGCATACATATTCTTCTGATTTCATTCAAACACTTTCTGTTTAGATTTTAAATTGGAATCGCCTCGTTGTAACAGAGTGCGAGTGGTAGGTAATATTGATATCCACGCGCATATATATTTTGCGCATATATATTTTAGTGATACTGGCACAAATTATTAGTTATCTTTTCGTTATTTCAAATAAAAATCTCAAAATCAATTGATAATCAACCTTTCAATGAAAAAAAAAAAAAGACTCTTTTTTCTTTCTATTACTTTTTTTTTCTTAGACTTTCTACTTACAAATCCTGATATGAATCTAGATCGTCAGAAAGATCATAATTTGTGGTAAAAAAAGAAAGCAAATCAAATAAATAACAAGTAGAGCAGAAATTTTTACTTCTTTTTTTTTTTATCAGACATTTCGAAAGAACAAAGGGGTTATATCATTTCATGGTGGATCAGTGAATTATTGGGCCGAGCTGGATTTGAACCAGCGTAGGCATATTGCCAACGAATTTACAGTCCGTCCCCATTAACCGCTCGGGCATCGACCCAGGAAGAAAAAATTCCAGACTTCTTAAGAATCCCCCATCAACTTCCTTTCGTAATACCCTACCCCCAGGGGAAGTCGAATCCCCGCTGCCTCCTTGAAAGAGAGATGTCCTGAACCACTAGACGATGGGGGCACATTTGCCCGATCGTCAGCATATTATACTCATAGTATGAACAGTTTTTTGAAATTGTCAATAGAATGAATTTCATTAGATTTTTCTATATTATTTAGATTTTTCTATATTATTATATTCTTATATTATTATATTCTAATAATATAGATAATATAGAAAAAAAAATATAAAAAATTATATAGAATCTATTTACTTTACATAGATTTGATGTAGAATCTATTTCTCTAGATATGGATTATCCGCATGCTGGCTCATTTCGGAATTGAATCAAATGGGCCCTTTTAACTCAGTGGTAGAGTAACGCCATGGTAAGGCGTAAGTCATCGGTTCAAATCCGATAAGGGGCTTTGTCCTTTTTTCATAAAACTCCCGCGGGAGTATTTCTATTTGAAGGGAGATTCCATTTGAAGGGGGAATAGAGATATTGTTAATATTTGCAATAAATAAGGTAAGAAACTCTATATTTCTAATAAATAGAATAAATAGAATTCTTCTAAATTCTAAATTAAATTAGAAGGTTAACATTATAATGATTTATACTCGAATTTAGAGTATACTAATATAGTAATTATAGTTATAAAATTGAACATTTGTTTATTATATTAAAATGAATAATGATAAGTTGGCTCTTAAATCGTCAAACTTTCCTATTTTATAGGAGTCCAATCAAATCAATTGTAAAGATTAGATTAGAAATCAACAAAAGAAAAAGTAAGTGGACCTAACCCATTGAATCATGACTATATCCACTATTCTGATAGTCAAATTCGATATAGATGAAATTGGAACAGTAGATCCGCTTTTTTCTTTCATTTTCATATTTCTTTGGACTCCGAAAAAAAAAATCTGTCGATATTTCTGATTCAATCTTTTTGTTCCTAGTTATCTAGTTATTCTATAGGAATAAATTACTATTTCCTTCCTCCATTCCACAGAAAAGTTTATTCGAAGTCACAACATAAAACATAATAAAACATATTAAGGGAATTAAAAATATCTTTCTTTGATTCCAGAACACAATTTATATTGATATTTATATCTATATAATATATAAGATTAATAGGTGCGATAAAAAGACTTTCGTTTCATTTCAAATTTCCTATTATTTATTTAATATTGTATTGAATTTAATAATAGAAAAATTCATTCTCCTTTTTCTTTTCTGACAGATAACAGATATAAAATAAAGTAAATAGAAAAAAAGGTTCGAAGTGTCTTTCGCGCTTTGACCTGTGAAAGGGCGTATTCTGGGGTTTTATCTTCATCTGAAGAAAAAAGAAATATAAGAAAGACGACATTAAAATGAAAGAATACTAAAATGAAAGAATAAAGTATAAAATAAGAAAAGTATATGATATGGTAGTAGTT